TTTTTCTTATAAAAAAGTGTTATGTCTTTTCGAAATGTAATGACTAGAAGTGCTACTGATAATAATGATCCGCATAAAAGGGCCGCATAACCCAAGACCATCATACTTACGTGCATTATTAACCACTCAGATTGGAGAGCAGGTACTAATATTTCGGATTGATGGATTTCGGTTAAAAGGCCTGAAGTAGCAAAGCCTTGTGTAAAAAGAGCGCTTGGTGCAGTTATTGCACTTAAATAATTTTTCTTTTTTTTGAAATACGGAACAATATGAATAATGGAGAAACTCCATGAAAGAAAGATTAATGATTCATATAAATTACTTAATGGAAAATGTCTCGAATAAATCCAACGAATGACTAATAATCCTGTTATACAGAAAAAAGTCACGATCATGCCCCTTTTTGACGAATCAGATAGTTTTACGATTTCATCCACAAATAAGGTTATTAAATGAATTGTAATTACAATTGAAACAATCGAAAAGGAAATATGAGTTAATATATGTTCTAAAGTTAAAAATATCATAAAAATTTAAAATATAAAGTAAGGGGGGACCTTAATTATGAAGTGGCAATCAGTATCAGTAATTGAATTTATTATAGAATTGATTTTCTGTTTTTTAGAAGAGGTCATGCCGCCACTCGGACTCGAACCGAGATGCTCTAGCACTGCTTCCTAAGAGCAGCGTGTCTACCAATTTCACCATAGCGGCTTGCTAAAATTTATAATAGCGTATTTCTATTCAATAGTCGAGACTGAAAAAGTCAATTCAATATAATACTTTTTTTAAAAACAATCAAATTGATGAAGAAAAATTTATAGGAATTTTTAGGTTCAATTTTTTAGTTTAGAGAATCGCTTTTGTTTAACTTGGACCTTTCGTGGATTTTATTCCTCTTCTGGAATTGACCCGTTGTAACTAACTAGTTCTACCCCTGGATAGGGGATAGAACTAAAAAAGGTAAACCCTTAGATCTTGTGCTTTCAAAAAAAAAAAAAGAATTTTTTCTCCGACTTCAACAATAAAAAAATTCGCATTTTGCAAATCATAAGAGCCAAATGCAAAAAGAATTTCATTTAGTTCAAAAAAATAGGTAATGGAAATAATTCATTTTCTAGTCGAAATAAAATTTGCCAACTTTTTGAGTTATGGAGACTCAGATTCTCAAAATTTTTTATTACTTATTTGGATTTGTTTGTCGCACAAAAAAACTTTTTGACTGCCCGGTGGAAAGAGATTTACCCAATGAAAAAGCTTTTAAAGCTGTCCAATATCCTTGCTTTTTCCAACTATTTTTACGAATACGTTTTTTTGATATAGAAGTACGTTTTTTTGGAACTGCCATTTGAAAATTAAGAAATTACTCATTATTCTATTGGATGTGAAAGACATCTATTGTTCAAAAAAAGTGGTTTTTTATTTTACTATTCAATTATCTCATTATCTATATCTATTTTTTTATTATATAATATATAATATTCTCTTTATAAAAAATCATAAAAAATATTATTTGAAATAGAATAAAGCATTCTTCCAATTAAAATCAAAAATATATATATAACTATGTTATCATGTCATTTTTAATTGATCAAGATCCAGGAAAAAATAAACTTAATTGTCAAATTCTAACGAAATTAGTAATTATCCATAAGCATAAGATATCTTTATAAACGAATTTTGGTAATTATTTCTTTAGTTTCTAAAATTGAAAATAAAGCGGCTTGTCTTCTGTCTATAGTAGAGCCCTTCCTATAAATTAAATGTCTTTTATTAAAATAAAAACCAATTCATCGATTTCAGAATGAACTAGTTAATAATTTTTAAGAAATGAAATAAAAAGAAAAGCGAAAGTTTTTATTTCATTTAGGCTAACTTAGTTGGTCCTATGATTTCTATCAAAAAAAGACTTCTTTATTTACTATTTTTATTTCTGCTTGTGCTGTATCGATATAAATTATTGTAAGAGTAATAATAATTGAAATTTCCATTTTCGACATCTTATCTTCAGAAAAAGTTTAGTAAATATTTCTATTTTTTACTAGTAACTTAGTGATATTATTTGACCAATTATAACTTCTGAATTTGAATTTTAATCTTTTTGATTTAGTTTACATTAATGCATATCTTTATTTTTTTATTAACCCTTTCAAATTTGAAAAAGAAAAAAGGCCTAGTGATTCGAAAACGATTCAGAATTAAAACTTTTTATTTTTTATGGAACATACATATCAATACGCATGGATAATACCTTTTATTCCACTTCCAGTTCCTGTATTAATAGGAGTAGGGCTTCTTCTTTTTCCAAGCGCAACAAAAAAGCTTCGTCGTATGTGGGCTTTTAAGAGTGTTTTATTGTCAAGTATAGCCATGGTTTTGTCGATAAATCTATCTATTCAGCAAATAAATAGTAGTTCCGTATATCAATATGTATGGTCTTGGATCATCACTAATGATTTTTCTTTAGAACTCGGCTATTTAATCGATCCACTTACGTGTA